ATATTATAACTATTGGTGTTAATCCTATAGATGTGACACTTGATATTAATAAAACTACTCCGGTGACTTTACTGTGTATTACTGGTTCTATATTTGTGTTTTGTCTAGATGTTATTATATTAATGATGATATTTAGGTAGAAAAATAGATTTATAAGAGACCCGAGGATGAGAATAATAATAAGGGGTGTTCTATATGTGGAGACTAATATAATGGTTAATAGCTTAGGCATGAATCCTGTTATTGGGGGAAGGCCGGCTAAAGAAATTAGTAAAATAGATATAGTTAGTTGTATAGGGGGCGAGATTATAGATATTTTTGTAAGTTGTTTTGAGGTTCTAATATTTATTAAATTTATTAACATAAATAGTGGGATAATAAGAGAGCAGTAAATTATAAAATATAATATTGATATTGTTGGTATGTCTAATAAGATAAATCTTATCATTCATCCGAGATGTCCAATAGATGAGTAGGCTATAATGGTTCGTAACTGTCTTTGATTTATTCCTATTACTCCCCCCAGCAGTGCATTTAGTCCCGCTATTAAAGGCACCATAGATTTTGCTGACTGTGTAGTGAAAAAAATTAAAATAGATAGCGGGGCTAGTTTTTGTCAGGATGATAGGATGGTACACGAGACTCATGAAATAGATGATATTACAGAAGGATATCAAAAGTGGCAGGGAGCTCTCCCTAGTTTTAGTAGAATTGAAATTATAAGAATTATAGGTATTTGGTAGGGGAGGATGGAATATGGGGATCATATTATAATAGAAGAGGTTAATAATAGGGCTGACCCTAGTGCCTGTGCTAAGAAGTATTTTACAGCTGCTTCAGTTTCTTGGTTAGATTTAGATGACATTAAGATTGGAATAAATCTTAGTAGGTTTAATTCTATGGAAGCTCACAAAAATACTCAGTTAGTTCTTGATAGGGCTATAATGGTTCTTGTAACCGTGGTCGATAAAGTTAATGTTGTTGCTGGTGTCCATATAAATATCATAAGATTATGGAGGAGTTGAACCCCCTTATAAAGGTTAGAAGCCCATACATATCCCGGTTAATCTATGTAGATCAGTCTAAAGATCCCTCATTTCACTCATGAATTAACCCTAGAATTAATACAATTACAAATAATATATAGGTAACAACAATATGTGTGGTGTATAGTGACATGTATATTGTTGGAATAGGTATTAATAATACAATTTCAATATCAAAAACAATAAAGATAATAGCTAATAGGAAAAATCGTGTAGAGAATGGAATTCGTGCAGTGTTTTTTGGATCAAACCCACATTCGAACGGAGTTGATTTTTCGCGATCTTTTGTTGATCGGGCTGCCATCACTCTAGCCGCTAACAAGACAACTAAGGTAATTAATGCGCAAATAATAAATGTTGAGGTGGCCTGACTCATTAACTAGAAATATAAATATTATCTCTTGATTAAAAGTCAAGTGCTGTTACAAGCTCTCTAGTTGAGGCACAGGGAGTTGAATTTCCTTAATTAACATCATCAGAGTTATCCGTTCATCCGGCGCTGTACCTATATTAGTATTATAGCTGGGAAGACTAATATTAGGCAGGTTAAAGATATTGGTAGGAATCTTTTTCATGTTAGGTTTATTAAGTGGTCATAACGTATACGTGGAAAGGCGGCTCGCACCCATACAAACAGTATTGTAAATATGAGTGTTTTTAATAGTATAATTATGTCTGATAGAAGTATGTTGGGTATTCTTATAAAGAGAATTCTGGTAAATAGTCTTATTACTAAAATATTTATATATTCTGCTATAAAAATTATAGCAAATAGACCTCTTCTATATTCAATGTTAAATCCTGACACTAGCTCAGATTCCCCCTCTGCAAAGTCAAAGGGGGATCGATTTGTCTCTGCAAGGTTAGTAATAAATCAGGTCACTATTAAGGGTATCAATATTATTAATATTCAGGAGTGCCCTACTATTTTTGTAAAATCTATTGTTATAGTTAATACTAAAACTCTTAGCAAAATTAGGGATATTCTCACTTCATAGGAGATTGTTTGAGCTACTCCACGTAACGCACCAAGTAACGCATATTTTGAATTAGATCTTCATCCAGCCATAAATGTTGCATAAACATTTATACTGGATACACATAGAAAATATAGTACACTAAATTGTATAAAGTAGGACTGATGTGAGTGAGGGTAAATTGCCCACATTATTAGTGCTAGAATTAGGGCTATAGTGGGTGCAATTATGAAAGTGGATTTATTAGCGGGAGACGGTTTTGCTTGCTCTTTTACGAATAATTTTATGGCGTCGGAGAATGGCTGGGGGATTCCTATTAATCCCACCTTGTTTGGGCCCTTACGTAAATGAAAATACCCTAAGAATTTTCGTTCTATTACTGTGTAGAATGCTATAGCTACTAAGGCTATAAGTAACCTGAGTAAGATAGAGGTAAAAAAGGGTATACTCATATAACAAGAGATATTATTCATATACAGGGTTTAAACCTGTTGCATTATTCTGCCATCTTGTTAGGTTTGATAACGAGTTGAACGTTTTTGTAGATGTTCAAAATCTATTGTTTCCAAAACTGCAAACCGTCACTGAGAAACCCTCTTATCAAGTGCAAGTTGATTGTTCTAAATAAACTAAGTCACAAATAGTACGTGGTTGCCCATATGATTACCCTAAATAATCTGCACTAATCTGCCAACGTACTTATATGTTTACTATGTAGCTGTGCCTAAAAATTTTACTATTCTTAGTTTGTTATTAATTAGTTATTATGCTGTTTGTACGTGGTTGCCCGTGTGATTACCCTAAATAATCTGCGAACGTACATTATATAGTATATATTTGAGGCTATTAATATTTAGTTACATGTGTTCTTTAATATAATTTATTATTTTATCCAGGTCCTTTCGTACTAGGGACAGAGTGTTAAGTGTCGAGGATAGAAGCTAACCTGGCTTACGCCGGTCTGAACTCAGCTCATGTAGGGAATTATTGGTTGAACAAACCATCTTTATATAGCTTTTGCGCTAATATAGATACCCTAAGCCAACATCGAGGTGCCAATCCCCACTGTTGATAAGGACTCTTGAGTGGGATTAGCCTGTTATCCCTAAGGTAGCTTTGTTTTATGATCTTTTAAGGGTCACTTATTTGACTAATATATCTTTTATAAAATGGGTGATTATTAAACCCTGGGTCGCCCCAACCGAATACTTTTATAGTGTAATTCTATAGTTAGTATTAAGCTCTATAGGGTCTTCTTGTCCTTCGAGATTATCTACCTTTCTTCAGATAGAGAATAATTTTTAGTAAATTAATTGAGACAGTTTTTATTTCGTTAGCCCGTTCATTCTAGCCTACAATTAATAGGCAAGTGATTATGCTACCTTTGCACGGTTAGGATACCGCGGCCGTTGAACATTCGTGTCACTGGGCAGGTATTATCTAATATGTAGTTCATAAGACAATGTTTTTGTTAAACAGTCGAAATAATTATTTGCCGAGTTCCTTAATTAATTATTATTACTTGAGTGATGATTGTTCTTGACTTTTATTAATATAATTATGTAATACTTATTTTTACATATTATGGGTGTATTATTTAGTTTATACACTATTTCAACTTTTTTTAGCATATTAAATATATGTATATTTACCAATATTTATTACGGTAAGGTATTTTAGTTGGCTGATTTTAAGCCTATAAAGTTAAGTTGGAATAAATTATTTATTGCATTAGGTTATTGGGCTTATCCTCAATAATATTACACTATAGTACTACTATATGTTTTAATGTATAATGTTTGTTGAAAACCAGCTATATTCTTATGCGTATGGTATGTAGCCTCTGTTAAACTGTCTTTTAAAACTTTTTCCACAGTTATTAATGGGTTCATAACAGCAGTTTATCAGCTCATTAAGAATTCGGGATATGTGTATTTAATTATTTTCTTGTAAAACCATAATGCACGAGGTATATTAGTTAATAATTACTTTATTTTATTAAGTTTTCCATTTCTGTACTATGTAATTTTATATTTAGTTGCTTCTATTACTTGTAATTTATAGGGCTATATATATGTGGGCGAAGCAAGTTGTTTAACTTTGTTTTTAGTGTAAGTAAAAAGCATTTTATATGCTATACTTCGACAGGTGCAATTTCCATTACACCTACTTTGTTACGACTTATCTACCCTTTAGGGTAGAGTGACGGGCGATGTGTACATGTCTTAGATAATATTCATTTCTTTATTTTATAATTTGTTACGGCCAAGTCCACTTTCGTAATAGGTTTTAATCTTTTAATTGATATTCTTTTTTAAGGTTGTAACCCATCGTCACCTTCTCATTAGCTGCACTTTGACCTGATGTATGTGAGTTTAATATAATCATTATAGCACACTATTCTTTTAAAGGTGTGCTTGCAACGGCAGTACACATGCTGGTTATCTAGAGGAGGTTTGGTATTCGTGGATTATCGAGTTATGAGACAGGTTCCCCTGGTTTTGTAAGACACCGCCAAAATCTTTGAATTTTAAACTGTTGTTCGTAATATTCAACTTTTATTATAGTCCATGAATAGGTGGGTATCTAATCCATGTTTTAGTTCATGATTTCATTATTAGTTAGATAAATAGGGTACAAATATTTTAAAAATTAGACTTTTGTTATTGTTTAATTTATCATTTATTTAGCTTATATTATATTAACTTGGGCTTATCGTTTAACCGCGGCAGCTGGCACGAATTTTGCCAGCCCTGTTGTACCATGCTCTTTTCTTGATTTCTCAAATTTAAAAGCGTTATTTACTGTGGCGCCCTGTTGTATATAGGGTGTTCTAAATACATTTATTCCTTCATTTAATTTAGAGTTATTGCGGGGGTATTATATTTTACATGTATTTTGGTTGGTACAAGTTAATTTCTCAGTCAGAATCAAACTGGTAGTAGGAGAGACACCTCTTTTTCGGGGTATGAACCCGCTAGCTTGAATAGCTTACCCTACTAGGCGCCAGTATTTAGGTACATTTTTAAATTTGCAATTTAATGTTGTTATTCAACTATGGTGCCAGCACCAGTTGGTAATTGTTTCTGGTTTAACAATTAATATAATTATTGGTGCTAAATGTATAAGTATTAGAGAAAAGTCTTTAGATTTTACATTTATAAGTGAGTTGGTTGTGAGTGTTACTGTACCATGATTTATTGATGTAAATATATATAATGAATATACTGCTGTAAGGAATCTATATAATCTTAATATAATAACACTTCATGTGGCTGCTGACATGATGGAGGTAATTAACATAATTTCCCTTAAAAGGTTAATGGTTGGAGGAGCAGCCATATTTCTTGCAGTAAATATAAATCACCACATTGTTAAAATTGGCATTATGACCATAATTCCTTTAGTTATATATAGTCTTCGAGTAGCTGTAATTTCGTAATTTATATTTGCTATTACAAATAGTGCTGAAGATCTTAATCCATGAGCAACTATTATGGCTAAAGAGGCCTGTATCCCTCAGTTGCAATTTGAATTTATGCCTGCAACTATTAGTCCTATGTGTCCAATTGATGAGTAAGCAATTAGGGATTTTAAGTCTGTTTGTCGTACACAAATTAGTCCAGTTACTACCGCCCCAGTAAGAGCTACTCTTATTATTACAGATGACAGGTGCTTTAGTATTCTATTAAATAAGTAAGATATGCGTAATAGTCCATATCCTCCAAGCTTTAGCAGAATTGCTGCTAAAACTATAGATCCGGCAATTGGGGCTTCCACATGTGCTTTAGGTAGTCATAAGTGAGTTATAAATATAGGGAGTTTAACTAAGAACCCCCCTAATGTTATTAGTCATGCTAGGGTAGTTAGGGGGTAATTATCAGGAAAATTTATAGATATAAATATTGGTATGTGAGTAGTCTTGGAGGATATATAGATTTTATATAGAGCTACTAGTATTGGCAGGGATGCTGTTACTGTATAAATTATTAAGTATATACTGGCTTGAAGCCGTTCTGGCTGATATCCCCACATTATAATTAATATTATAGTTGGTACCAGGGAGGCCTCAAACCAAATATAAAATATAAATATATTAGAAGCATTAAAACATATTAGTAGAATTAAAGTTAATACTAAAATATTTGTGGTAAATAGTTTAGGATGTCAATTAGTAGTAAAAATTTTTGTTCTTGCTAAAATTATTATTGCAGCTACTCAAATAGTTAAAATTGATAAGGATGAAGTTAATATATCTGTAGCTGAGAATCTTGTTACTATAATATAGGGTATTGAATTTAAACTTAGTATTGAGTATAGGGTAGTTAATATAATTAGTGTTACTAGTATAGTTCATATGTAGGCCTTTGTTGTTTTTTGTAGTAGGAGCATTGATATTACAATTAATAAAATTTTTAACATTTAGATAGGGTTAAAGATTTTAATATATCATTTCCATAGAGTCGTGATATTGAGACTATTAGTCTTAGTCCTAATCTAGCTTCGCAAACACCGAAAGTTAGCAGGATTACTGCTATGGCAGTGTTTGTAGCAGAGGCATTCATTAATATTAATGGGATAAATAGTACTAATCTAAGTGTAATTCTTTCTAAAGAGAGCAGGGTTATTAGGAAGTGGGTTTGATTTAATAGTATATTAGTAATGGCCATAAAAGGTATAAGATATAAAATTATTAGGGATGTATTACTCATAGAACTGAGAGACACCTCTATCTTCGACTTACAAGGTCGCTGCTTTATAATTTTAGCTTTCAATTCTTCAGATAGCGCATTTAGCGATCATTGACACCCAAGGTCAGTATTTTAATAAACTACTATCTGGTATATAATACTAAATATAACTTTAGCATGAAAAGCTAATGTGTTAGTTACACCATATATACTATTTAAGGGGGTCCCATCCTACCCTCTTCAGGGGTGTGCTTTAATTTAAGCTACTTAAATATAATATGGCCATAGTCAGTAGAGTCAGAATTGAAGATATTATAAGATAGTTTACTGGTTTTGTGTTGAATACTTCAGTCACAGAGTTGGACGCTAAGAATCTAGATCTAGCTGCCCCCTGTCCCCCTAATAACTCTAATCAGGATTGATCTAATGATTTTAGGTAATTGTGAGATATTGCTATGGGAATTTTAATAGTAAATTGTGAAGATAGTGGCACTAGAAATCATATTAGGGATGACGCATAGTTAGCTAGAGGACTTAGTATTATTGCAGGGTCATGTTTTAGTTGTTGGGTATTTGTCGATCATGCCACAACTAATCCTAAAATCACTATAATTATTGGTATATTTTTTATAAGGGGGGTTAAGTTTATGGGCTCCTGGTTTATTGGTATAGTTCAGATTAATGCTGCTCCGGACACGATTGATATTGAAGATAATACTAATATTGGGGTTGTTAAAGATTTGCTTTCTTCTAACTGAATAAAGGGCCCACAGCTTGATGGTCCTCAGATAGTTGTTAAGCTAAATCGAGTAGTGTAGAATGATGTTAGTCTTACTGTAAATAAAATAATAATTAGTATAATAAAATTATTTGAATAGAAAATTGATGATTCAATGATCATGTCTTTTGAGTAGAATCCGGATATAAATGGTGCCCCACATAAAGCTATATTAGCTAGAATAAAACATGAGGAGGTTGTAGGTATTTGTTTGTTAATATTTCCTATTCATCGTAGATCTTGTCCATGTGTGTGCCTGTGAATTAGGGTCCCAGCACAAATGAATAATAGGGCCTTAAACAGGGCATGTGTAATTATATGAAAATATGCAAGGTTTACTATGCCTAGCCCTATAGAAGCTATTATTATTCCTAGTTGTCTTAGTGTAGACAGGGCAATAATTTTCTTTATATCACACTCAGCTATGGCCCTAATTCCAGCTATTGTAGTAGTAGTGACTGCAATTAATAGTAGTGACTGATTAAATCAAGTAGTCGATCTAAGGAAGGGGTAAAATCGAATTAGCAGGAAGACTCCAGCTGTAACTAAGGTAGATGAGTGAACCAGGGCTGATACGGGCGTAGGTGCTGCTATAGCAGCTGGAAGTCATCTAGAAAATGGTATTTGGGCTCTCTTAGTTATTGCTGCCAGCACAATAGCTGCAGATTGTCAATTAAATGACTCAGTTTCTCATATATTAATAATATTTCAGTGTCCTTGATTTACAGTTCATGCGATTGAGAGTAGAAGTATCACATCACCAATTCGATTAGTCAAGGCAGTAATTATACCTGCGCTAAGCGACTTTGGATTTTGGTAATAAATTACTAAAATGAAAGATACAAGTCCAAGCCCATCTCATCCAAGTAATAAGATTATTAAGTGTGGAATAAAGATTAGTAAATTTATTGATATTACAAATAATAGCACTAGTACTGTAAATCGATCAATAAATTTATCACTTCCTATGTAGGAAGTGGAGAATTGTAGCACATTTGCTGAAATTAGTAGTACTGTAGATGAAAATACAGTGCCAGTAGGGTCAATGATAATAGATATTATAATTGGTGTTGATGATATATTGAATAGAATTCATTCAATTAATGTGGTACTGTTAGTTAGTATTATATAAATAGATAGGGGTATTATTAATATAAATAGTATTCATATTAATATGGTAGCCTTTTTATGAATATTATTTTGTGTAGACATGAAAAAGAGTATATAATTAACATTTCTGAATCCACAGCTCAGTGGTTTTTTTAACCTATCTTTAGAGTAATTATTTTATAGTAAATTAATGTTGATATTGATTTTCCGACAAGAGTTTGCATAAAAATTTACACAAAATTATGTATTATAAAATACTATGAAATTTTTGAAATCTAAAAGTTTTTCCGACAGAGTCTGCAATTAGCCAAATTTTGTACCTAAACTGCCATAAATCATACAAAATTGCAGTTGTACTTAAATCAGCATGATTCATTTTTTTTAATTTAGGTGTCTAGTATTTCCCCAAAAACGTCTATTTCATAAGCTATTAGACTTAAAAGTGCCCTATTTTTAGTGTGTCAGCACTTACACATTCACTTGAATTATGCCTGTATAGCATATTTTACTGTTTGTCAATCTTACCCCCCGTCTCATTCCTAGTGTCCTATATATATATATAATAACTATAATTAATATATGTATATATATAGATATCTTACTAATTATAAATACATTATATAATAATAAAATTTAATTACATATAAATAGTAAAAAAAAAACAATGCGTTAGCCGCTCTCATCGGGCCGAAACCGATGTGCATTTATTTATGCTATTGTTAAGTGTGCGTGGTCATCTGAGTATATTGATAGAAGGAGACAGAAGATGTAGGCTTGAATAAGACAAATGGCGAATTCAAATAGTATATATCCTAAGGTGGTTATAATTAATATAGTAGTTCCAAATATTCTGGTGAATCATGCGGATGCACAGTAAATTCCCACTAATCTTAATACGATATGGCCCGCTCTTATATTTGCAGCAAGACGAAATGATAGAGTTAATGGACGAACTACAATTCTGGTTGTTTCAATGATTACAAGGAATGGATTTAATCAGTCCGGTGCACCATCTGGTAGTAAATGAGCTACGGTTTTTTTGGGTTTATAGGATGTTCTAGACAGGATAAATCTTAGTCACATGGGGAATCCCAGGGCAAGTGTGAAAATAAGATGTCTTGATGTTCTAAAGGTATATGGAATTACTCCCATTAAGTTAATTAAGATTAAGATAATAAATGTGGACGAGATAATAGATGATGATCCCCTTAATCTGTATCTAAATGTTCGTTTCAGCTGTGTAAAGATAGTTGATTTTAAAGGTGTAAAAAATGCTGACTGCCGTGTATTAATTATTCAATAGCCTGTTTGAACTAGTAAAAGCAGTGCTGTATTTATAATAATAAATGTTGAATTTGTTGGAAAAAAAGTGTTGTATATATAGGGGTCGAAAGATGAGAAGATGTCTGGTATCATGCCAAGACTTAGGCGTACCTATTTAAAACTTTGAAGGTTTTTAGTTTACTTAACTTAAAGTCTTAGTGTTTACATAAGCTATCTCATGTGTTTATTGATAGGGGATTTAAGATAAAATATACAAAATACAGTGATGTGAATGTTTGACCAATAGTGACATATGGTTCTTCTACTGGTCGTCCCCCGACTCATGTAAGAATTGCTCATGAGGCTGCTAGGATTCAGAATAGGAATTGATTTATTGGGTAAAATCTTAATCTGCGCTTGTCTCTTATTGTGATTAAGGGTATAATAAATATTACTACAATTGCTGTAAACAAGGATAAGACTCCTCCAAGCTTATTTGGAATAGATCGTAGAATTGCATATATTCATAGAAAATATCATTCGGGTTTAATGTGAATTGGTGTAACTAGCGGGTTAGATATTAAAAAATTTTCTGGGTCGGTAAATAGGTTTGGCTCAAATAAAACTAAGCATGAGAGTCCAGTAATTGCTAATATATATCCTAATATGTCTTTAATTGAGTAGTATGAGTGAAATGGAATACGTTCTGAATCAGCATTAATACCAATTGGATTGTTAGATCCTGTTTGGTGTAAAAGTATAATATGAAGGATTGTAGTTCCAATGATAATAAATGGTAAAATAAAGTGGAAAGAGAAAAATCGATTTAGTGTAGCACTGTCTACTGCAAACCCCCCTCAAATTCACTCTACTAATGATTTACCAATATAGGGAATTGCTGAAAATAAGTTTGTAATTACAGTAGCGCCTCAAAATCTTATTTGGCCCCAAGGTAGTACATATCCGGTGAATGCTGTAGCTATTGTTAAGATAAATAAAATTACACCAATATTTCATGTTTCTTGTATATTAAAAGATCCATAATATAGTCCTCGTCCAACGTGTAAGTAGATAAATAGAAAGAATATTGATGCCCCATTTGCATGGATTGATCGAAGCAATCATCCGTAGTTTACATCTCGTGAGATATGGACTACAGAGGAAAAAGCTATTTCAATATTTGGTGAGTAGTGTATTCTTAAGAATAGCCCAGTGGTGATTTGAATTACTAGACATAGCCCAAGTAATGATCCGTAGTTTCATCAAGTAGAAATATTGTTTGGAGTGGGAAGGTCGATTAAGGTGTCATTAATAATTTTGATTGCTGTGTGCGTGGTTCGTAAGGGTTTAAACATAGTTGAATGGTCGTAAAGGTCCTTTTGATCGGTTTGTTAATTTAACTACAATTACTATTGTTAAAAATAAAGTTAGGGCTAGGAGGAATAGGATTGGGGCAGCGTTTGATAAATATAAATGTATTTTTCCCTGGTGTACTTCCTTGGTAATGAAGATTTTTGTTTTAGTAATTATGGTAGCAATTGTTAATGTGGTAAATGTAAGAAATATAAAGATAGTATTTCTTGTAGTAGGTAGCTGGTGGTTAGGGCAGAGGGCTAAGAAATATGCAAATATTACAAGTATCCCACCAATATAAATTAAGATAATTAGGAACCCATACCATGTTCTTAGGGTTGCAGCTAAGGTTGAGGCTGCTAATAAAGCCATAGCTAAAATATTAATTATAAGTATGAATGGTGTAGTTGAAAGGTATAGCATTATGGTTGATGTAATAACTATAATAATATATATTATCAGGAGCATTTATAATAGAAAGAGTTGAACTTTATCTTCAGGTTTCAAATACCTGTGTGCGCCATACACTAAATTATAAAGACCCCCATCAATAAATACATAAATATAAATAAATTCATACAACATCTACAAAGTGTCAGTATCAGGCTGCTGCCTCAAATCCAAAATGGTGCCTATTAGAAAAATGGTGTAGAAGTGTTCGTAGCAAACCAATTAGTAGAAATCTTGAGCCAATTAATACATGTAGTCCATGAAACCCAGTGGCTACAAAGAAGGTTGTGCCATATACTCTATCTGCAATTGTAAATGGTGCAGCAATATATTCCCCAGCTTGTAGAAATGTGAAGTAAGCTCCTAGTATCGCTGTAATAGTTAGAGCTTGAATTGTGTTTGTACGTCTACCTTCTATTAGTCTGTGGTGTGCTCAAGTTACTGTTACTCCGGATGCTAATAACACTGCCGTATTTAGTAGTGGCACACTGAAGGGGTTTAGAGGACTAATTCCTGTTGGGGGTCAAGAACACCCAATTTCTGGTAAGGGGGATAAAGATCTATGAAAAAATGCTCAGAAGAAGGCGAAAAAGAATATTACTTCAGAAGTAATAAATAGGATTATACCTCAACGAAGGCCAGTAGTAACTGGCCTTGTATGATGTCCTATATAAGTGCCCTCACGAATTACATCTCGTCATCATTGATATATTGATAAGACAATTAAAGGGATTGCGACTAGAAAGCAGGTGATACCATGTCCGTGAAATCAGCTTGCAAGGCCGATTGCTAAGGTAAAGGCCCCTAATGACGATGTTAGGGGTCATGGTCTATATTCTACTAGATGAAAGGGTTGACGAATCATATATGTTTTTTAATTAATAATCTTCTTACTTGGAAGGTAAGTGTACTCTATATACTAAAAACATACAAGGGGGTATTGCCCGTGTATAAATTTACAATTTATTGTTTAATCTCAACCACCTTGCAATTTTCAACTTCATGGAAGTTCAATTCCCACATGTTTGTTGGGGATTCTAGTTTCAAATGTGTGAAGGTTAGTTCATCAGATATTAGAAGTAAATAGTAATAAAATAAATCAGAAAGTGATAGTAGCTATTAATCATCTTATGGGGGATAAATGTGGCATAGAAATACGCCAGTAGGCAACTAAGCCTTGACAAGGCACTATTATTTTTTAACTAGTATTTCTATGAATTAAAGCTTGAGACTCATTTTATGAATGATTTTCTATCTACAACTTCTATTGCAATTGGCATAAATGAGTGGTTTGCACCACAGATTTCCGAGCATTGTCCGTAGAATACACCGGGGTGTCTAGTAGTGAACCCAATCTGGTTTAGTCGTCCGGGTACGGCGTCTACTTTAACTCCAAGAGATGGAACAGTTCATGAGTGTAAGACGTCTGCAGCTGTGATTAATATGCGAATTTCTAATTGTATTGGTACAACAATTCGGTTGTCTACCTCTAGTAAGCGGAAGTCACCTGGTCTTAGGTCATGAGTTTGTAGTATGTATGAGTCTATTTCTATGTTTAAGAAGTCTGTATATTCATATCTTCAATATCATTGATGTCCAATTGTTTTTACAGTTAGTGAGGGGTTTCTTACTTCGTCTGTAATATATAAAATTCGTAATGAGGGCAGTGCTAGCACTAGAAGGATCAGTGCGGGTAGAATTGTTCATACGGTTTCAATTGTTTGAGCTTCTAAAATGTATCGATTTACACACTTATTAAATATGAGAACAGTTAATGCATATCTTACTACTGTAAGTACTAGAGTTAAGATAATTAGTGTGTGGTCATGAAATGAGATTAGTTGTATTATTACCGAAGATGCGGCGTCTTGAAATATAATTTGTCCTCAGTGTGGCATACTAAGTGAGCTAATAGATAGCACGGGCCTAATTAACAGATAGGTGCCTTTGGCTTTCACTTAAGTGTTTAGTGGGGATAGGTAATTATCCCTGTTTCTTTAAGGTTGTGGAAGTCTAATGGTAGAGTGGTGTCAATTCATTCCATAGATGTAGCTAAGTGTGGTCTTGCCACTACTCTGCGTTGTGAAGCAAGTGCCTCTCATAAAATGAAGATGAATAATATTAATGCTACAAAGGATAAGAGAGATCCTAAAGATGATACTACATTTCATTTTATGAATGCGTCTGGGTAGTCTGAGTATCGTCGAGGCATGCCCCTCAATCCAAGAAAATGTTGAGGGAAGAAAGTTAAATTAACTCCTAGGAATATTAGAAAAAATTGAGCGTTGGCCCATCGCGTGTGTAGTGTTAAACCTGATAGAAGAGGAAATCAGTGTGTAAATGCTGCAAAAATGGCAAATACTGCCCCCATTCTTAGTACATAGTGGAAGTGGGCCACTACGTAATATGTGTCATGTAGGATAATATCTAGTGATGAGTTAGATAAGATAATTCCTGTTAATCCTCCAGTAGTAAATAGGAAGATAAATCCAAGGGCCCATAATATTGGAGTTTCATATTTAAATTTGGATCCGTGTAGTGTTGCTAGCCATCTAAATACTTTAATTCCTGTTGGTACGGCAATAATTATTGTTGCGGCTGTGAAGTATGCTCGCGTATCTACGTCTAGTCCGACTGTAAATATGTGATGGGCTCACACAATAAATCCTAAAATAGCAATTCCTAGTATGGCATAAACTATTCCTAGTGCCCCAAATGGTTCTAATTTAGCTGTGTAGTGAGTTACAATATGTGAAATTGCACCAAATCCCGGTAAAATTAAAATGTATACTTCTGGGTGCCCAAAGAATCAGAATAGGTGTTGATATAAGATTGGGTCTCCACCTCCTGCTGGGTCAAAGAAGGAGGTATTTAGATTTCGATCAGTAAGTAGTATAGTAATGGCCCCTGCTAATACTGGGAGAGATAGTAGTAGTAGTACTACTGTAATTACTACTGCCCACACAAATAATGGGATTCGTTCTAGTCGTAGTCCGGACCAGCGTATATTTACCACTGTTGTAATAAAGTTAATGGCTCCTAGAATTGAGGAGGCTCCTGCTAAGTGTAGAGAGAAAATTGCAAGGTCCACTGATGGTCCCGCATGGGCAATATTTCTTGCTAGGGGTGGGTATACTGTCCACCCTGTTCCTGCCCCCCCTTCTACGGCTGCTGAAGAAACTAGTAGAATTAGTGATGGGGGAAGAAGTCAGAATCTTATATTATTTAGTCGCGGAAAGGCCATATCTGGAGCACCAAGTATTAGAGGTAATAGTCAGTTTCCAAATCCCCCAATAAATACTGGTATAACTAAGAAGAAAATTATTAAGAATGCATGTGCTGTTACAATTGTATTATATAGTTGATCTCTTCCCAGGAATGCCCCAGGTTGTCTTAGCTCGATTCGAATTAGGAGTCTTATTCCGGCACCAACTATACCAGCTCAAATACCTAAAATGAAGTATAAAGTTCCAATGTCTTTGTGATTCGTAGAATATAGTCATCGCAT